TCTTACCTATATGTATATACACAAGATCTAAATACAAGATAAGATCGAAGAGTAAATAACCCAATACTTTTATTGTTTATTGTTAGGTACATAATAAAATGAATCCGATGGATCCTTGGGATTCGTGGATCATTTTATATCCCGTAGGTTCAGACTAGAGATCAAGCCAGGGGAGGGCTCCCACCCTGTATATTGTCTTTTTAGTTCCATGTTGCAATAGAAACGTATTATTTTATTATAGGATAGAGATTATACGAGAATGAATTATGCATTTTATAGGAAGAAAAGAAACAACTATTTATCTTGTTATTGATAATTTGTACATGACATGAGAGAAACCTGTCTTTCTATTTTAAATTGAGGAAAAGATTCGATCATAATATATATCGAAGTGGATACCCCGGATTCTCCAAAAATAAGAATCATTTCTTTCAATACTCACCCGTTGTTAGTTAACAATCCTAATGATTGGATCCATATGCTTCATTTTGATAGGAAATAAAAAAAAATAGTAAAATGATTCTTTATCGAATGACTATTCATCTATTGTATTTTCATCAAATAGGGGGCGGGAAGACTCTATGGAAAAATGGTGGTTCAATTTGATGTTGATTAACGAATTGATGTTGTTTAACGAAAAGCTAGAACATAGGTGTGGGCTGAATAAATCAATATATAGTTCTGATGCTATTGGACATACCAGTGGAAGTGAAGAGCCTATTAAAACGGATACGGGGAAAAACATTCCCCATTGGAGTAATAGTAGCAGTTATACTTTCCGTAATGTTGATTATTTATTTGATATCAGGAATATTTGGAGTTTTATCTCGGACGACACTTTTTTAGTTAGGGATAGTAATGGTGACAGTTATTCTGTATATTTTGATATTGAAAATCAGATTTTTGAGATTGACAATGGTAGTTCTTTTCTGAGTGAACTAGAAAGTGTTTTTTCTAATTATTTGAATAGTGGGTCTAATAGTAATAATCACTACAATTATCATTACATGTATGATACTCAATCTAGTTGGACTAATCACATTAATAGTTGCATTGATAGTTATCTTCGTTTTGAAGTCAGTATTAATAGTTTTATTTCAGGTGGTACCGACAATTCTAGTGACAGTTATATTTATAGTTTCATTTGTACGGAAAGTGTAAGTGGTAGTGAAAGCGGGAGTTCTAGTACTAGTATAAGAACGAATAGTAATGACAATGACAGTGATTTCAATATAAATCAAAAATACAGACATTTATGGGTTCAATGCGAAAATTGTTATGGATTAAATTATAAAAAATTTTTTAAGTCAAAAATGAATATTTGTGAACAGTGTGGATATCATTTGAAAATGAGCAGTTCAGATAGAATTGAACTTTCGATTGATCCGGGCACTTGGGATCCTATGGATGAAGATATGGTCTCTATGGACCCCATCGAATTTCATTCAGAGGAAGAACCTTATAGAGATCGTATCGATTCTTATCAAAGAAAGACGGGTTTAACTGAAGCTGTTCAAACGGGCGTAGGTCAACTAAACGGTATTCCAATAGCAATTGGGGTTATGGATTTTGAGTTCATGGGGGGTAGTATGGGATCCGTAGTTGGCGAGAAAATCACCCGTTTGATCGAGTATGCGACTAATCGATCTCTACCTGTCATTATTGTGTGTGCTTCCGGAGGAGCACGTATGCAAGAAGGAAGTTTGAGCTTGATGCAAATGGCTAAAATCTCTTCTGTTTTACATAATTATCAATCAAATAAAAAGTTATTCTATGTCTCAATCCTTACATCTCCTACAACCGGTGGAGTAACAGCCAGTTTTGGTATGTTGGGAGATGTTATTATTGCTGAACCAAATGCCTACATTGCATTTGCGGGTAAAAGAGTAATTGAACAAACATTGAATAAGACAGTACCCGAGGGTTCACAATCAGCTGAGTATTTATTCCAGAAGGGCTTATTTGACTCAATCGTACCACGTAATCCTTTAAAAGGTGTTCTGAGTGAGCTATTTCAACTACACGGTTTCTTTCCCTTGAATCAAAATGAAGGAAATTGAAATTAAAGTAGAGCACTAAATTCAATTATTTGTAGCGAACAAGTATTTATATTTAGTTCATACTAATAAAAAAAACTCCTTATTAGAAAGAAGATAAGGATGGGAGAAGAATAATTCAAAAATTAATTTTGAAAATTAAATATGAATTAGGTACACTTCATTTAATTCGACATTCCTTGCACTTATAATAGATTTCATTAATATTACTTATAAATAGATATCTTTATGATAAGATATCTTTATAATAGGTATAAAGAAAGGGGCACCCGTTCTATGACAGATCTCAACTTACCCTCCATTTTTGTGCCCTTAGTGGGCCTAGTATTTCCGGCAATTGCAATGGCTTCTTTATTTCTTCATGTCCAAAAAAATAAGATTGTATAGATCCGACGGAACCAATTCTCATCAATTTATTTGAACATGGTATCATAACGGGATCATAATACATATATTTATTTAGTTTAATATGGTACGATATGTGGCTCTTTTCGAACACAAAGGAAAGAACTGTTTGTTATGCATACGGACACATGATATCCGCGTAAATGCATATATATGGATATAGCTGGTAAAAAATGAATGGATTGGCGAATATTTTAAATAAAAAGTCAACGTATATAACCAATTACTCCTGATGGTTTCCATCAAAATAGTGCTAGTTGATGAGAGTTACTTCGGGATCAATAGAAGTAAAGTCAAATTCATTTTGGTTATTCTCTCAATTCCAATCGAATGCAAGCGGATCTAGTATAGTATGAACTGGCAATCAGAACATATATGGATAGAACTTATAACGGGGTCTCGGAAAACAAGTAATTTTTGTTGGGCCTGTATCCTTTTTTTAGGTTCACTAGGGTTCTTAGTGGTTGGAACTTCCAGTTATCTTGGTAGGAATCTGATATCCGTATTTCCATCTCAGCAAATAATTTTTTTTCCACAAGGGATTGTGATGTCTTTTTATGGGATTGCAGGTCTATTCATTAGCTCCTATTTGTGGTGCACAATTTCGTGGAATGTAGGTAGTGGTTATGACCGCTTTGATAGAAAAGAAGGAATAGTATGTATTTTTCGTTGGGGATTTCCGGGAATAAATCGTCGCATTTTCCTTCGTTTCCTTATGAGAGATATACAATCCATTAGAATGGAGATTAAAGAGGGTCTTTATCCTCGTCGTGTCCTTTATATGGAAATCAGAGGCCAGGGAGCCATTCCATTGACTCGTACTGATGATAATTTGACTCCACGAGAAATTGAACAAAAAGCTGCTGAATCGGCCTATTTCTTGCGCGTACCAATTGAAGTATTTTGAAATGAACTGAAGAATAAATGTCTTCCCAGCATGAGAAAAGACACTTGTGAATTCCCCTTTTAAGACAACTGAAGTTTCCGCAGAATGTTCATTCGAGCGAAACATATTAGATTTTTTCCCGTTCCGTTGTCGAGGAGACCACATAGAATAAAACAAAAGCAGGAGAACGTATATGGAACAACAACTATAATCAAAAGCCATTTTTTGTAAACCAACTCCATTTTTTTATATTTTATACTAGTCATTTTATATTTTATACTAGTCAAAAGTATTATCTACTATAATTAGAATCTAATAAGTATGCTTCATAAAATATATCCGAACTTGGATTTTGTAATCGTAATATAGAATTTTTCTTTTTAGGTTCAAGAATTTGAATTAATACGTTATTTCCGGGCTTTGGTTATATGGTGATTCATTTCTAAATAATGAATTGATGCGAGGGGAGTTTTTTCGTCTCGAAATCCGACGAATATTCGTGACTTCCAGTGGGTTTTCGAGTATTCATCGAACGGATAATCAAATTTAGATGAAATTAGTTCGAATTTTCCCAATTGAGATATCTCCGGGAATTCTATATATATCTTAGCCGAAAAGGACCCTTATTCTATTTCTATATCTAGATCCAAGGACGAAATTTTAAGACAAAAATGGGAATAGATTTATAGGTTCGATACCTTGTTATAGAATTCGTGCTTCGGAGAAATATCAGATAGAATAGACGAATGAAGTAAATTCATTAACAATTCACATATACAAAATGAAAAAACACACACACACACATTGACTTCCCTCCCATATCTCATATCTATAGTATTTTTGCCCTGGTGGGTCTCTCTCTCATTTAAGAAAAGTCTGGAACCTTGGATTACTAATTGGTGGAATACCCGGCAATCCGAAACTTTTTTGAATAATATTCAAGAGAAAAACGTTCTAGACAGATTCATAGAATTAGAAGAACTATTCCTGTTGGACGAAATGATAAAGGAGTACCCGGACACACATATACAAAAGCTTCGTATAGAAATACACAAGGAAACGATACAATTGATCAAAACACACAATGAGTATAATCTACATATCATTTTGCATTTCTCGACAAATATAATATGTTTCGCTATTCTAAGTGGTTATTTTATTCTGGGTAATGAAGAACTTAGAATTCTTAATTCTTGGGTTCAGGAATTTTTCTATAATTTAAGTGACACAATAAAAGCTTTTTCAATTCTTTTAGTTACTGATTTATGGATTGGATTTCACTCGACCCATGGTTGGGAACTTATAATTGGTTCGGTCTACAACGATTTTGGATTGGCTCATAATGATCAAATTATATCTGGTCTTGTTTCCACTTTTCCAGTTATTCTAGATACAATTGTGAAATATTGGATCTTCCATTATTTAAATCGTGTATCTCCTTCACTTGTAGTCATTTATCATTCAATGAATGAATGAAGAACTCATTCATTGAATGATATGAATCAAATTAGAATGTTTCTTCGTGTATAAGGAAAGTATTTTCAATCTTACTGATTCTTTATACTTCTACCTGTTTACCTGGTCAAGTTATTCGTCCTATATTTGTACAATTATTCCAGTACAATGGCAGACTCGTGGATAGGGAACTATAC